AATTCGATGTTATCTAAGGGTAAGGGGGAATTCGAATACAGGTGTGGGTTAAGTAAATCAATGGATAGTCTTGGTCCTATTAAAAATACCAGTGTAAGCGAGGACTCGGCTAGAAATGATAAGGATAAAAACATTCCTAGTTGGAGTGACAGTTCGAGTTCCAGTAATGTTGATCATTTGGTTGGTCTCAGGGACATTCGGAATTTCATCACGGATGACACTTTTTTTGTTAAGGATAGTAATAGCGACAGTTATTCCATATATTTTGATATTGAAAATAACATTTTGGAGATTGACAATGATCCTTCTTTTCTGAGTGAACTAGAAAGTTCTTTTTATAGTTTTCGTAATTATAGGAATAATGGATCTAAAAGTGATGATCCCGACTATGATCGTTACATGTATGATACTAAATCGAGTTGGAATAATCACATTCATAATTGCGTTGACTCTTATCTTCATTCTCAAATCTGTATTTTTAGTCACATTTTAAGTAGTAGTGACTGTTACAGTGACAGTTACATTTATAATTTCATTTGTGGTGAAAGTGTAAATAGTAGTGAAAGCGAAAGTTCCAATATAAAAACTAGCACGAATGGTAGTGATTTAACTATAAGAGATGGTAGTGATTTAACTATAAGAGAAAGTTATAATGAAAGAGAAAGTTATAATGAAAGAGAAAGTTATAATGAAAGAGAAAGTTATAATGAAAGAGAAAGTTATAATGAAAGAGAAAGTTATAATGAAAGAGAAAGTTATAATGATCTCGATGCAACTCAAAAATACAGGCATTTGTGGGTTCAATGCGAAAATTGTTATGGATTAAATTATAAGAAATTTCTTAAGTCAAAAATGCATATTTGTGAACAATGCGGATATCATTTTAAAATGATTAGTTCAGATAGAATCGAGCTTTCGGTTGATCCAGGTACTTGGGATACGATGGATGACGACATGGTCTCTGTGGATCCCATTGAATTTAATTCCGAAGAGGACCCTTATCAAAATCGTATTGATTCTTATCAAAGAAAGACAGGATTAACGGAGGCTGTTCAAACAGGTACAGGGCAACTAAACAGGATTCCCTTCGCAATTGGGGTTATGGATTTTCAGTTTATGGGGGGTAGTATGGGATCCGTAGTAGGCGAGAAAATCACCCGTTTGATCGAGTATGCTGCCAATAAATTTTTACCTCTTGTTCTGGTGTGTGCTTCCGGAGGAGCACGCATGCAAGAAGGAAGTTTGAGCTTGATGCAAATGGCTAAAATATCTTCCGCTTTATATGATTATCAATCAAATAAAAAGTTATTCTATGTATCAATTCTTACATCTCCTACTACTGGTGGAGTGACAGCTAGTTTTGGTATGTTGGGAGATATCATTATTGCTGAACCTAATGCCTATATTGCATTTGCGGGTAAAAGAGTAATTGAACAAACATTAAAAAAGACAGTACCTGAAGGTTCACAAGAGGCTGAATATTTATTCGATAAGGGCTTATTCGATCCAATCGTACCACGTAATCTTTTAAAAGGCGTTCTGAGTGAGTTATTTCAGCTCCACGCCTTTTTTCCTTTGAATCAAAATTAACTCAAGTAGAGTTCTTACATTAAAGTTTTTTTTGTGGCGAATAATTAGTTAGTTAGTTTATCAGAATCAAAATAAAACAAAACCCGAAGAATTGATTTTTCTTTGATGACATAAGATTTTATTGTAGAAAGAATCATGCGGATAATTATTTTTTTTTTACCGATATTACGGATTAGTAATCAGTAAACCTCTCTCAACAAAACAACATAAAAAGAGAATTCTTCCTTAGAATTAGGAGGCAAGAAGGCAAATAAAACGAATTTCATATTCCCCTCTTGCGTATGTATATATAATTCAAATAGAGAAAATATAGAATCTTGCACCTTTCTATATCTCCCAACAAGTCACATTTTACCTAAGAATCCCTGCGGTTGGATTGGATTCTAACGAATCGTTCGGGAATTTGTAAGAAACTTTTTTTTTTTTTTTTTTTATTAAAAAAGCAATTAGATATTCAAAAAGAAATTAGAAGCTAAGAACAACCGAAGAAGAAAAATAAAATAAGTAAGAATAATAAAGAAAATGGATTATCATACAGATATTTCATGGAGAAAGATGCGTTTATTTAGTTCTATATTCCTTGCACTTAGTATAGATACTCATTTAGTATACTTATATACGAATTAGAATATGATACGAATTAGAATATGAATTCTAATTATTATAGGATATCTTTATACCAATAACAGGTACAAATATTAAATCGAGGTACCCTTTCTATGACAATTCTCAACAACTTTCCCTCTATTTTGGTGCCTTTAGTGGGCCTAGTATTTCCGGCAATTGCAATGGCTTCTTTATTTCTTCATGTTCAAAGAAATAAGATTTTTTAAATCCGATGGGGCCAAATGTCATCTAGTTTTTTTTTTAAAGACTTAACGAACACAGATATCAATTTAGTAGAATATTGTAGAAGACTAAGAGGTGGCTTTCTCCAAACAGAAACGAAAGAGCTTTTATGCATGCGTAAACATGATATATAGGTAAATGAATTCTAGCTATTTTCAACAATAGGCGAGATCCGAGCTCATGTCTGCGATGAAAGTCAATGTATCTATATATATGTAGGTATCTATAGGGAATCATATGAACGGGATGCTCTTATTTTATTATATCTAACCAATTCGATAAATTACTGCTAAAAGTTCACATCAGAATAGTACTAGTTGATGAGAGTTATTTCGGAAACAAAAAAAAATAAAGTCAAATTGATTTTGGTTATTCCCTCAATTCCAATAAAATGCAGCTGGATCTAGTATGTATGAGTTGGCGATCAGAATATATATGGATAGAATTTCTAGCAGGATCTCGCAAAACAAGTAATTTCTGCTGGGCCTTTATCCTTTTTTTAGGTTCATTAGGATTCTTATTGGTTGGAATTTCTAGTTATCTTGATAGGAATTTGATAGCTTTATTTCCATCTCAGCAAATAAATTTTTTCCCACAAGGGATTGTGATGTCTTTCTATGGGATCGCGGGTCTCTTTATTAGTTCCTATTTGGGGTGCACAATTACATGGAATGTAGGTAGCGGTTATGATCGATTTGATAGAAAAGAAGGAATAGTGTGTATTTTTCGTTGGGGATTTCCTGGAAAAAATCGCCGCATCTTTCTACGATTCCTTATGAAAGATATTCAGTCCATCAGAATAGAAGTTAAAGAGGGTATTTATGCTCGTCGTGTCCTTTATATAGAAATCAGAGGCTTGGGGGCCATTCCCTTGAATCGTACTGACGAGAATTTGACTCCACGAGAAATTGAGCAAAAGGCTGCGGAATTGGCCTATTTCTTGCGTGTACCAATTGAAGGATTTTGAAAAATGAACTGAAGAATAAATGCTTTCTTAGCAGGAGAAAAAGCCCAAGAATCCTCTTTTTTCTATAGCATAACTTACTTAATTGAAGTTTCTTCAGAACGCCCGGTTGGACCAAAACAAGGCAAATGTGTACGGAACAGCCATAACATAAAACGAAACTGTTTTTTTGTCTACAAAAAAATTGTTTTTTTTTTGCGTATGGAAATCCCCACTCAATTCAATTCAGTAACAAAAGAAGTAAGAAATCAAAATAATAGATTCATCCCATATATCAAAACAGTTCGGAATAAAAAATTTATCTTTTTATTTTCAATATTTGGAATTGATACGTTAGATATGGATAGATCATATCTTGTAAATTATCTCTATTTTGTTTTGTCAATCGACCCTTTTCTTTTATCCTTTCTTTTGTCTTTCTTAATGACCAAAGAATTGGATCTCGTAGAATGAGAACTTTTCTGTCTTTTTTTTCCACTCATTTTTGATCATCACAATATTCTTCAGAAAATTCTCTCAAATATTCCTGGATTATGCTCTGGGGCCGGGGAGCCCGCGAAAAATTTTTTCGAAATATTTGATATTTTCCTTTTTATTTTAATTTTAATAGAAAGGAAGTTCTTTCATTTCGAAATCCGCATAATATTCATTATTTGAACATTCATCGAAAGGGGGAATTGCTTCGAATATTTGATCAATTGAGATATCTGGAAACAATATTTTTTGATTATTTCTTCATTCGAATTCGAAGTGGATTCTTCTTCTATTTCGATATTTTTTCTACACTAGATTCAAGGACTAACCGCTGAATCACAACTAAAAAACATAAACTAGCTTCATAGGCGCGATACCTTGTAATAGAACTCATGCTTGATAGAAACATTAGATCGCATCGAATCTACGAATGAGGTGGGTTCATTAACAATTCACAGATGAAAAAATGACAAAAAAGAACGCATCCATTCCCCTTCGATATCTTTCATCTATAGTATTTTTAGTCTTTTTGCCCTGGTGGATCTCTCTCTCATTTAATAAAAGTATGGAATCATGGGTTACTAATTGGTGGAATACTAGGCAATCCGAAACTTTTTTGAATGATATTCAAGAAAAGAGTATTCTCGAAAAATTCATAGAATTAGAAGAATTATTCCTCTTGGACGAAACGATAAAGGAATTTCCGGAAAGACATCTCGAAAAGCTTCGTATAGGGCTTCAGAAAGAAACAATCCAATTGATCAAGATGCACGATGAGGATCATATCCATACGATTTTGCACTTCTCGACAAATACAATCGGTTTCGTTATTCTAAGTGGTTATTCTATTCTGGGTAATGAAGAACTTGTTATTCTTAACTCTTGGGTTCAAGAATTCCTATATAATTTAAGCGACACAATAAAAGCCTTTTCGATTCTTTTAGTAACTGATTTATGTATCGGATTCCATTCGCCCCACGGTTGGGAACTAATGATTGGCTATGTATACAACGATTTTGGATTTTCTCATAATGATCAAATCATATCTGGTCTTGTTTCCACTTTTCCAGTCATTCTAGATACAATTTTTAAATATTGGATTTTCCGTTATTTAAATCGTGTATCTCCGTCACTTGTAGTGATTTATCATTCAATGAATGACTGAAAAACGATTAACTAATCCAATTATAATCTTTCTGACTTTGTACATAAGCAAAGCATTCAAAGTCGTACTTACCTTACTTTTTCTACCCATCGAGGGGATTCCTCCCAGATTCCAGTAATCCTATATTCCAGTAAAATTATTTCAGTAAATAGCAGAATCGCGGATAGGGAACTATATTAGCGACCTACCTAATTTTATTGTAGAAATTTTCGGGATCAACGATTGAACCATGCAAATTAGAAATACCTTTTCTTCGCTAAAGGAAGAGATTACTCGATTCATTTCCGTATCGCTCATGATATATATAATAACTCGGGCATCCATTTCAAATGCATATCCCATTTTTGCGCAGCAGGGTTTTGAAAATCCACGAGAAGCAACTGGTCGTATTGTATGCGCCAATTGCCATTTAGCTAATAAGCCCGTGGATATTGAGGTTCCACAGGCGGTACTTCCTGATACTGTATTTGAAGCAGTTGTTAGAATTCCTTATGATATGCAGCTGAAACAAGTTCTTGCTAATGGTAAAAGGGGGGCTTTGAATGTGGGGGCCGTTCTTATTTTACCAGAGGGGTTTGAATTAGCCCCCCCCGATCGTATTTCGCCCGAGATGAAAGAAAAGATCGGTAAACTGTCTTTTCAGACCTACCGACCCACTAAAAAAAATATTCTTGTGATAGGGCCTGTTCCTGGTCAGAAATATAGTGAAATCACTTTTCCTATTCTTTCCCCGAACCCAGCGACTAATAAAGATGTTCACTTCTTAAAATATCCAATATACGTAGGTGGGAACAGGGGAAGGGGTCAGATTTATCCCGACGGGAACAAAAGTAACAATACGGTTTATAATGCTACAGCTGCGGGTGTAGTAAGCAAAATCATACGAAAAGAAAAGGGGGGATACGAAATAACCATAACAGATGCATCGAATGGACGTGAAGTGGTTGATATTATCCCTCCAGGACCCGAACTTCGTGTTTCAGAGGGCCAATCTATCAAACTTGATCAACCATTAACAAGTAATCCTAACGTAGGTGGATTTGGTCAGGCAGATGCAGAAATAGTACTTCAAGATCCATTGCGTGTCCAAGGCCTTTTGTTCTTTTTGGCATCTGTTGTTTTGGCACAAATCTTTTTGGTTCTTAAAAAGAAACAGTTTGAGAAGGTTCAATTGTCCGAAATGAATTTCTAGATTCGCGGATTTATCAATTATCAACATAAAGTTTCTAAAAAAACCAAATTCTTCTTGGCAATTATGTTATGTATGAGCAATAAAATTATGAAAAGTCTTTTGCTTGTTTATATTCTTTTTCTATCGAATGTCGGGAATTTCTTGTACTGCACTCCTAAATCATAGTATATATATTGTGAAGAAGTCTATTTGACTGTCCCCCTTCTTTGTTTTTTCAATCCAAATTGGAGGGGTGTGACTATGTCACTATTATCAGATTTAAATATCATAGAATGTGTCAATAGTTTTCTATTCTGATAGAATCAAATTTGATTAGAACTAGATACTAAACATAAGATAAGTAAGTGGAGAATATAAATAGAGGAAGGGGACCAGGGGATTCTAAAAGGGATTATTCGTCGTACTAGTCTTCGACACCCGAAAGGGATGTGGGAAATTCCCTTTCGGGTGTCGAAATAATAATGGTTCTTGATTCCATTCATCAAAGATTCCTATTCGTAGTTTCTATTTTTTTCAGGTTTATCAAAACTCTTTTTGTATTTCTTACGTATAATTAAGTAGTGGTAAAAAAAAAAATAACTGGAAAGTTGTTGAGTAAATAGAACTTCTTCAATGAACTTAGAAAACAATTTCAATTGATGAGACATTAAAATAAATAGAGTAAAGTTGTATTAGTATAGAAAAGATTTGGTATGATATCTGATCGACAGAAATCTATATATAGATGGATTGTGATTCTGTGATCCAGGAAAAAGAAATTGAGTGATTCCTTAATTTCTTCTAACTTTGAAAGTATCGATAGATACTATCGGGGAACAGATAACAGATGTTCTGCATCAATTAAGCAAGTTAATAAAAAAAAAAGCATCAGAAAAAAAAAAAATGGAGTTTTTTGAAGTATCGGTGATCTATTTTGTCATTTATACGAACAAAACAAAATAGTATGATCAGTAAGATAGTATGATCATTAAGAACTCAAGGGGCCCCACCCCTCGAATCAGACAGAGAAGGGAGTGATAGGGTACCTTGAGTTCTTACGCTTTTATGTCTATAAGGCAGTTCATTCGATTACTACAAGGACGAACCTAATCCGGAATATGAACCATAAAAGAAAATGCCTATTAAACCGATCACAGGAATACCAGTTACAGTACCTATTATCCAAAGAGGAATCCTTCCAGTAGTATCGGCCATTTATCCCGCCCCCCTCCCCATTTTATCAAGTGGTCGTGCTAGAGACATAAACAGTCATAGATAATTATAAGA